TAGATAGGAGCACATTCCAACCAATTCCCAAAAAATATAAATTTGTATGAAATTCGAACTTGTAACTAATCCTAACATTGAAGCATTGAAAAAACTCATATAAGCAAAAAATCTCAAATATCCTTGATCATGAGACATATAATTGTCACTATAAATAAGAACCAGAAATCCAACCGTAGTAATTAAGATTGACATAATAGAAGTAAGCGGATCAATAAAGTATCCGAATTCAAAAGAAAAATCATTATTGATGGTCCAAGACCTTAGAGATTGATAGATCGAAGTTCTATCTATTTGCTCAATAGATAGGGCGATCGAAAAAATCATAACGATACTTAACAATAAAATACTAATAAAAGACCATATGCGCCGAAGATGTTTTGTTGCGGTCGGAAAAAGTAGAAGTCCCACCCCTATTAACATAGGGACTGGAAGTGGGACTAATGGTATGATCCAGGAATATTGATATATCTGTTCCATAAAATCAATCAAAAAAAAAAATGTTTTTTATTATTAATTCAGTGTTTCTGATTCACCGGTTCTTATTGCTTTTAAAAGTAATTTATTTTATAAAGTAATTTAACAGTAAAAGGGCTTAATAAAAAAATTAAACCAAAAAACTTAAATAAAATAGACTTTTGCTATTCAGAGTTCTTTTGAATCTTTCCCAATAACTGAAAAAAAAAATCAAGTTCAAAGCAATCAAATATTCTAACTAAGCTACTAGTCAAAAATCAAAAATTATTTTATACTTTGCTACTATGTAAGATTTGTATGAAGATAGAGCAAATTCTAATTGCAATTATTATTTTCTAATTACACTAATTTATGTACATAGATCAAGACTAAAGAATTAGACCAAATTAAGTTGGATATACATCATAGGATGACCCATACCGTTTCCCAATAAAATACGAGCTGGATATTTTCGTTTGTTTAGTCTTTGTTTATTCACAATCATTAACTAGTTCATCTCAGCACGTATTGATTGTCTGCCATTATAATAAAAGGCGTTTAATAACCAATTACTAGACAAAACGGATTGGGTAGATAAAACCTGTTCCATATATTTTTCATGAATAAATGGAGCAGGCCAAAAATAGACAGCGATAAAGACGGAGAGAAACACGAAAGAGCTTTTTCTTTTTTTTTTTTTTTATCAACTTGGACTAATTCAATTTCGATTAATTCCATTTCGATTATCTGGCACAACCCACCCTATAGATATCAATTTAAATAGGTATATTAAAGGTATTGCTGACAACTACGAAATTAGGAATTGCTTTTTCGCCATTCTCCAATATTTAGAGAATAGAAATTGAAAAAATCCCTTATTCTTTCTATTTTTTTTGTTCTAGTAAGATTTTATGCCATTTTTGAGTATTTCGATTTATTTCGTTTTTTTAAAGGTAGTTATTTTAGAGAAAAAATAACAAGAGAAAAAATAACAGATTGAAATAAACCTTAAAACTCCAAAATGATTTGTTTTAACAATAGATGTCTTTCACATCCAATTTGAGCAATGAATAAACTTTTCTTTTTTGAATGGCAGTTCCAAAAAAACGTACTTCTAGATTAAAAAAACGGATCCGTAAAAATATTTGGAAAAAAGGGGGATATTGGGCAGCGTTGAAGGCTTTTTCGTTGGCGAAATCCCTTGCTACTGGGAATTCAAAAAGTTTTTTTGTACAACAAATAACAAAAAAATAATTAACTAATAAAAGGTTGAAATAAGCTGAATCCTCCGAACTCAAAAATGTGTTAATTGTGTTTCGAATTTATACTAGAGAATTTATAAAAAAAAAAGTAAGAGTAAGTAAAAAGTCCCTTTTGTAATTGTTGTAATGTTTTGAGCCACTCGATTTGTCTACTGAATTCAAAAAAAAAGCGGGGACTCCTTTTTATTTGAAAACATAAGCAAGACAAACTAGAAAAAGAAACTTTTAGCTTTCTTTTTACTTTTTTTTTTATCTTTTTTATTCCCAGGATGGGGATTTTTATTTTCCCCATCACCCCACCATAACCAATAATAATTTTTTTTTCTCTAATATGTCCAGTCCAATACCTAAATTATTTGCTGAATCCTAGCACAAATTTAATCGTGAAAAAAAAAACCTAACAATTATGACAACACAAACATCAAAGTTAGTAAAAAAGAAAAAAAAAAAAAAAAAAGAGAAAGAACCTTTTTCTTGTTTTTGCGTTGTTCCCTGGATTGAAGTTATAACTAGTTAGTTACAGCCGTTACAGCGGCGTTTAATTTTATCAAACCCATCAAAGTTAAGTTAAATAAAACTAAAACCTTAAATAATTAAATAAAAGAGAATCCTTAAATCTCCCTTTCACTGTTCACTGAATAAAGTACGCATTCCTTTTTGGATTTGGAATAAAAATCCATTAAAATGTGAAGTGGACTCTTTCAATCTCGACGATAACCTAATAATAGGTTATTATGATTTCGAGCAAGCCGCTATGGTGAAATCGGTAGACACGCTGCTCTTAGGAAGCAGTGCTAGAGCATCTCGGTTCGAGTCCGAGTGGCGGCATAGCCTCTTCAATTCAAAACGATATACAAAAAGAGTGCTCTAAGAAATTCAATTGGGGACTTCCATTCTGTAAATTTGAGGTATTCTCCCTTTTAATTTTTTTTTATGATCTTTTCAACTTTAGAGCGTATATTAACGCATATATCCTTTTCGGTCGTTTCAATTGGAATTACACTTTATTTAATAACCTTATTAGTCGATGAAATCCGGGGACTATATGATTCATCAGAAAAGGGGATGACAGCTACCGTTTTCTGTCTAACAGGATTATTAATCACCCGTTGGATTTACTCGAGACATTTCCCCTTAAGTGATTTATATGAATCATTAATTTTTCTTTCATGGAGTTTCGCTATTATTCATAGGATTTTGGATTTAAAAAATAATAAAAATCCTTTAAGCGCTATAACCGCACCAAGTGCTTTTTTTACTCAAGGCTTTGCGACTTCGGGTTTTTTAACCAAAATGCACCAATCCGGAATATTAGTACCCGCTCTCCAAGTCCAGTGGTTAATGATGCACGTAAGTATGATGGTATTGGGCTATGCAGCTCTTTTATGTGGCTCATTATTATCCACGGCTCTTCTAGTCATTACATTTAGAAAAAAGATAAGTAGTTTTTTGAAAAGAAAAATTTTTTTTTATGGAAATGGGTCATTTTGTTTCGGTGAAATCCAATCCATGAACGAAAAAAAGAACGGTTTCCTAAATACCTTTTCCACTCAAAATTATTACAGGTATCAAGTGATTCAACAATTGGATCGTTGGAGTTATCGGATTATTAGTTTAGGATTTATCTTTTTAACCACGGGTATTCTTTCGGGAGCAGTATGGGCTAATGAGGCGTGGGGGTCTTATTGGAATTGGGATCCAAAAGAAACTTGGGCATTTATTACTTGGACTATATTCGGGATTTATTTACATACTCGAACAAATACAAATTGGGAAGGTGTAAATTCCGCAATTGTGGCTTCTGCGGGGTTTCTTATAATTTGGATATGCTATTTCGGAGTCAATCTATTAGGAATAGGGTTACATAGTTATGGTTCATTTAATTAACATCTCCTTGAATTGATGAAAGGTCTTGATGAATACAAACATAGGACAGCGCGGAGATCGAAACGAAACTTAGTGTTAATGTAAAACGCCGAGAACCTTTTGAATCAAGGAGTGCGGTGATTCAAAAGGTTCTTACAAATGCCTTTGGCGGTTGGTCACAATTTAATTTAAAATTTAAACTTAAGAGAATAAAAAAACTTACGACAAGAAAAAATACTTCTTTATTCATGGGATAACGAACTCCTTTATAAAAGCATAGGAGTTCTTTTTTATTTTTTTTAGTCATGAAAACTATAAAACTATCTAGAAAAAAAATTAGCTATAATAGCTTCGACCTTGTCTGTCGATAGTGAGAGAACGAAATCAGGATAAAAACCAATACCGATTACGGGTATAAGAATCGAGATCAAAACAAATAACTCCCGCGGTCCCGAATCAAAAAAATATGCGTTTGGGGCATTAAATGTAAATAGCTTGTATCCATAGAACATTTGACGTAACATCGATAATGAATAAATAGGCGTTAATATCATTCCAATTGCCATTACAAAAGTGATTACTATTTTTGGCATTAAAAAAATATTTTGGCTGGTAATTATTCCAAAAAAGACTATCAATTCCGCAACAAAACCACTCATGCCGGGTAATGCGAGGGAGGCCATCGATAATATACTGAATAGCGTGAAGATCTTTGGAATTGGGATAGACAGTCCACCCATTTGGTCGAGATAAGCAAAACGTATTCTATCATAACTCGTCCCTGCCAAGAAAAAAAGTGCAGCACTAATAAACCCGTGAGAAATTACTTGTAAAATGGCTCCATTAAGGCCTGTATCAGTTATCGAGCCAATTCCTAAAATTATGAAACCCATATGAGATACGGAGGAATAGGCTATTCTTTTTTTTAAATTCCGTTGGCCAAGAGATGTTGAAGCTGCATAAATTATTTGCACGGTACCTACTATCATCAACCAGGGGGAAAATATAGAATGAGCGTGTGGTAATAGTTCCATATTGATTCGAATCAATCCATAAGCGCCCATTTTTAATAGGATTCCGGCTAGAAGCATACAAGTACTGTAATGTGCCTCGCCGTGGGTGTCTGGTAACCACGTATGGAAGGGTATAATCGGTAATTTGACAGCAAAAGCAATAAAAAATCCAATATAGAATATTATTTCCAGTGCCACAGGATATGACCGATTAACTAACGTTTCCAAACTTAATGTGGGTTCCGTGGAACCGTATAAACCGAGACCTAAAACTCCTATTAAAAGAAAAATAGAACCTCCCGCCGTGTACAAAATAAATTTGGTGGCTGAATAAAGGCGTTTCTTTCCACCCCACACGGCCAGAAGTAGATAAACGGGAATTAATTCTAATTCCCACATGATGAAAAAAAGTAAAAGGTCTCGCGCAGAAAAAGGTCCTATTTGTCCGCTGTACATCGCTAACATTAGGAAGTGGAATATTCGGGAATTCCGAGTAACTGGCCGAGCCGCTAAAGTAGCTAAAGTAGTGATAAATCCCGTTAGTAAAATAGGTCCTATGGAAAGTCCATCTATTCCCAATCGCCAGTCAAAATAAAAAAGGGTGATCCATTTATAATCCTCGTCCAGTTGGATTAATGGATCATCCAGTTGGAAATTATAACAGAATGCATAGGTTGTTAGAAGGAGTTCTAAGACACATATATATATTGTATATCCTCTAGGAACCTTATTTCCTCTCTGAGGGAAAAAGAAAATTAATGAACCCGCGGCTATCGGAAAAACTACAATTAGTGTTAACCAAGGAAAAAAATTCGTGGTAAAGACAAGATACACTTGGACCGGAAAAACCCGTCCTCGAAAATAAAAAACTATTATTTTTTATTTTTTATTTTTTATTTTTTATTTTCGAGGACGGGTTTTTGTCGGTAATCGGTAAAAAAAAAAAAAAAAGAAACTGTATTCAAAACGAATTCAAGGAGGTTTTTCGGGAACGTATCAATAAGCTAGACCCATGCTTCGAGTTGTTTCATTCCATAAATAAACTCGAACACTCAAGAAATCCGTTGGACAGGCGGATTCACACCGCTTACAACCAACACAGTCTTCTGTTCTTGGAGCAGAAGCAATTTGCTTTGCTTTACATCCGTCCCAGGGTATCATTTCTAATACATCCGTGGGACAAGCTCGGACACATTGAGTACACCCTATACATGTATCATAAATTTTTACTGAATGTGACATTGGATCTATCAATTTTTGTTTTGAACTTTTGAATTTTCGATCTAGTCAATTTTGAAACGTCATATATTTAAACACCAGATGAATCAATGATTTACCAGAATTTTTCTCATTCATTCACTTCTGGATCAACTCCTAAGAGGGAACAAAGATACTTTGATTTCTTACAATTTCACAAACATGATCGAGATTGGAGGATATTATAGATCTTAAATGAATATTATGATTAAAAAAATATTATTTATTCAACAAAGTCGATTGATTAATACGCGTCGATTTTCTGTTACGATAAATTGACGAAACAATAGCCGATCCAATAGCTGCTTCAGCGGCTGCAATAGCTATAACAAAAATTGAGAAAATATCTCCTTTTAATTGTCGACTATCAAAAAAATCCGAGAATGTTACGAAATTTAGATTAACTGCATTTAGTATAAGTTCAAGACACATCAGGGCCCGAACCATATTTCGGCTCGTAATCAAACCATAGATACCAATAGAAAATAAATAGGCACTCAAAATAAGTACATGCTCGAGCATCATTGACCAACTCCGTACCAATTTCGATTCATTTCAATATGAACAATAATGCAAGTGATTTGATTGCTTAGAATATAACAATAACAAGTACGGAACAAAGGAATCCTTGGGGTAATAGATCGAAGAAAAATTTTGATTTGATTTTCTATGGATTCGAGAATAGTATTCAACTAGACTTTAAAGAAACTTTAAAGAATTTAAGTGAAATTAATGTGATAACACATAAATAAAAATAAAGTCGAATTGGTATTTCTGTTCCTATTCCTAGTTAGAAAGATTTGTTACTGACGCGCCACGGCAATTGCACCTATCAAAGCAACTAAAAGAATTATTGACACGAGTTCAAATGGAAGAAAAAAGTCTGTTGATAAATGAATTCCAATTTGTTGACTATTACTTATCAAATCTTGTTCGATAATCTGGCTGGCTCGTGTAGTCCAAATAATCCCATACCAAGACGTATCTAGAATAGTAGTGATTAGTGAAAAAAAAATACTTGTACAAACCAGGGCAGTAAGCCCATCACCAATAGTACAAAGATTCAACTGAAAATCTTTGGAATAGTCTGAACCATTCAGGAACATTACAGCAAATATGATTAAAACATTTACAGCTCCTACGTAAATAAGGAGCTGCGCGGCAGCTACAAAATGGGAATTTGATAGAATATAGAATAATGATATACAAACAAGAACCAATCCTAAGGAAAAGGCAGAATAAATTGGGTTGGTAAATAATACCACTCCCAAACCTCCTAATATAAGACCCGATCCCAGAAAAACTAAAAGAAAATCATGTATTGGTCCAGGCAAATCCATTATATTAAATAAAATAGGAGATAAATAAATCGAAATCTTTTTCATGACCTTATTGAGCCGACCAGGAAAAATTTTTTAGGAGACATTCCAAATTCCAATTGAATGAAATTCAAATCTACTAAGTGGGAATTTCTGTGGATACAGTTCTTGGCTCAATTTTGTTCTTTTCGTTCTTCGAAACGTCAATTTGAAATTTAAGCTATATAGTTCGAAAAAACTTCTGTTTATATATTATTTCATTTCAAGACAAATTAAGTTGGATTTTTCATCAACTGATGAAACGTTGGGGTTTGGATTTATTGACCAAGCAAAAAACAACCTTATTACTTTATTACCTTCCTTTCTACCAAATATACTAAAACTTAACTTTAGTAATTCGAAATGAAACAAAAAAGGGTTTAGTCGTTTTTTCCTTGAGGCAAATTCAAGACTGTTCGAATTGTAAAATCATCAATTACTGACATTGGTAAGCGACCTAAAGCAATTTGATTATAATTCAATTCATGACGGTCGTAAGTAGCAAGTTCGTATTCTTCAGTCATTGATAAACAATTTGTTGGACAATACTCAACGCAGTTACCACAAAAAATACAAATTCCGAAATCAATACTGTAATTAAGCAATCGTTTTTTTCGAATATCTGTTTCAAATTTCCAATCAACAACAGGAAGGTCTATAGGACATACGCGAACACATACTTCACAAGCAATACATTTATCAAATTCAAAATGGATTCGGCCCCGAAAACGCTCCGATGCGATTAATTTTTCATAAGGATATTGAATAGTTACCGGTAAACGATTTGCTTGGGATAAAGTAATCATGAAACTTTGACCAATGTACCTTGCAGCTCGTATTGTTTGTTGACCATAATTCATGAAACCTGTTACCATAGGGAACATATCGGGAATATCTATAAATAGAATATATTAAGTTTCTTTCTTTCTCTTGTTTGAGACAAGTATCGAATATTGTATTCTTTTTTTTTTTTCGTTATAGCGAAAGGAGTTGGGAACAAGTTGTTAATAATAGATTACCGAGAGAAATAGGTAAAAGAAATTTCCAACCAAGATTTAATAGTTGGTCCATTCTTAGTCTCGGTAAAGTCCATCTTGTTGTAATAGGAATGAACAAGAACAAATAAGTTTTAGCTAATGTAATAAAAATACCAATTGTTGTTCCAAAGATTCCATCCGCTTTATTTATTTCAAATAGCTCAGGAACAAATATGTATGGAATGGAAAAATTCCAACCCCCCAAATAAAGAACTGTTACAAATAATGAGGAAACTAATAGATTTAGATAAGAAGAAACATAAAATAAACCAAATTTGATTCCTGAATATTCGGTTTGATAGCCAGCTACTAATTCTTCTTCTGCTTCGGGTAAATCAAAAGGTAATCTCTCGCATTCCGCTAGGGAAGAAATTAGAAAAATGATAAACCCTATCGGTTGACGCCACAAATTCCAACCCCAAAAACCATATTTTGATTGCGCCCCAACTATATCAACTGTACTTGAACTGTTAGATAATCATAGTCGATGGTAATATTATGGTTACCGTCGCTATTACAAAACCGTACATGAGATTTGCACCTCATACGGCTCCTCAGGGCCACAACTAAATGTAAGGACCAAACCTGTATTAGTTATCTTGATATGGTTATAGGATAAATAAAGTAAAAATCTAACGGAGGGTCCCCAAATTATACCACTGGAATTCTGTCTGCTCTAAAGCTAAAAAAAAAAAAGTATTTCTGAATTAATCTCATCCTTTACGAATTTTGTGGTGAATAATAACTTAATTAACTCTTCAATAAAATACTCCTTTTAGAAATATCAATAAATCTTTCAACCCATCTTTTTATTTTGATTCCTAAAAAAATTCGCTATTACACAGGTTCATGAATCATGACATCAATTTGATTTCTATCAATATATGAATATGAAAGAAAGAATAAAAGGCTCCTTTTATATTATCGTTGTATTTTTTCTATTTTTTGTTCCTGCTCTTCTTTCTGAGAGAAGTGGGGCTTACAAAAAGGTAAAGGATTATTTCGTTCCTGATAGTTATTTCTTTAACTGGCGGATAGGAGCATACTCTGGATCGGAATTGTGGGGAGTACTGCCTAATTATTTCTACCAACTTAAAGCCCCAATTAGTATTCTTTTTATGTTATGCAGAAGTATCCGTTTAAAATAATCGACATAATCTATCTTACTAACCCGTTGTGTGTATTTTGGTGTTCCTTCCTATCCCCTTTTTTGTTTTCACCCCCCCCCGCAATATATATTTGTAATACATACAAAACTAATGAAAAATGAAAATTTCATAGGGTTGAGGGTTGGCTTTTTAAGCCCGCTTCAAGCTAGGATGATCAATCAACCAGTCTTGGGGTAAGGGGCTTCCGCCACTTTTCCTTTGGTTTACTTCCCCTTAACGCTTGTACATAGGGAATGAGACTTAATCCACGTTTACTGCGAAGTTCTAAGACGTTTTCTTTCACTCATTTATAACTATCTAATTTCTTTTATTAACCTTTTATTAACCTAAAGAGTAAATAAATGAATAAAAAAATGAGGATTTCTAATCAAGTTTTTTTTTTTTTTTTTCGAGAATGAAAAGCAAAACAATAGGAAAACAAAAAGGTTAGGTTTGAGCGAATCGCACGTAGAGATATTGATAAAACACATAGAGTTAATGGTATTTCATAACTAAGTGATTGAGCAGCAGCTCGCAGACCACCTAAAAAGGAATATTTATTATTTGAGCCATATCCTGACATAAGAAGTCCAATAGGGGCAATACTTGAAATGGCAATCCATAAAAAAATGCCTATATTAAAGTCCGCTAAAACAAGGTTATAACTAAAAGGAATTACTGAATAACTTAGTAGAATTGCTATGACTGCTATAGATGGACCCATACTGAATAAACTAGTATTTCCTCTCGATGGAAGAAGGTTTTCTTTGAAAAGTAGTTTTGTTCCATCTGCTAAAGCTTGAAGAATTCCCAAAGGGCTAGCGTATTCCGGCCCAATACGCTGTTGTATTCCTGCAGATATTTCTCTTTCTAACCACACAATTACTAGGATGCCTATTGTGATTGTCAATACAAGAATCAAAATAGGGGCAAGTCCCCATATGAGTCCAGAGACCTCTTGTAGGGATTCTAATCTAGAAAAAGAATTGATATCTTGTACTTCTGGTGTAGCAATTATCATTTCAACGATCAACTTCCCCCATAATGATATCTATACTACCTAATATCGTCATAATATCGGCCAATTTCATTCTTTTAACTAACTCAGGAAGAATTTGCAAATTGATAAACCCCGGTGGGCGAATTTTCCATCTCCACGGAAATCCGCTTTGATCTCCTATCAGAAAAATTCCTAATTCGCCCTTTGGTGCTTCTACTCTCACATAAAGTTCTTGTTTCGTCAATTCAAAGGTCGGAGAAGGCTTTTTACTAATGAATCGATCCTCAAAATCATTCCGGTCTGGGTCGCTGTCTCTATCAAAGCATCGTAGTTCTAAATTTTCATAGGGGCCTCCCGGAATTCCTTCTAGAGCCTGTTGAATAATTTTTACAGATTCCGTCATTTCGCCGATTCGGACTAAATAACGAGCTAAAGAATCCCCTTCTTTTTGCCACTGGACTTCCCAATCAAATTCGTCATAACACTCATAATGATCAACTTTACGAAGATCCCATTCTATTCCAGACGCTCGTAGCATTGGTCCTGATAAACCCCAATTGATTGCTTCTTCTCCACCAATAATGCCTACGCCTTCAACTCGTTCTAAAAAAATTGGGTTTCGCGTAATAAGTTTTTGATATTCAGCAAGCCCTGTTAAAAAATAATCGCAGAAATCCAAACATTTATCTACCCAACCATGAGGTAAATCGGCCGCTATTCCTCCGATACGAAAAAAATTATGCATCATTCTCATACCAGTGGCAGCTTCGAACAGATCATATACTAATTCTCGTTCTCTGAAAATATAGAAGAAAGGAGTCTGTGCACCAATATCTGCCATAAAAGGGCCAAGCCATAACAGATGGGAAGCGATACGACTCAACTCCAACATAATTACTCTGATATAGCTGGCCCTTTTAGGTACTTGAATATTTCCCAGCTGTTCTGGTCCATTTACAGTTATTGCTTCTGTGAACATAGTAGCTAAATAATCCCAACGGGTTACATAAGGCAGATACTGTATAATGGTTCGGTTTTCCGCAATTTTTTCCATACCTCGGTGTAAATAACCCAATATGGGTTCACAGTCAATCACATCTTCGCCATCTAGTGTAACGATGAGACGAAGAACACCGTGCATTGATGGGTGGTGAGGTCCCATATTTACTATCATAAATTCTTTTTCGGTAGCTAGTATACTCATGGTTTTTCCTCGATTCATTCTTACATGCATTGTTGAAAACAACAAGAAATTCATCCCGAGTCAAAATCAAAAAATTCAAAAAAGTTTTTCAAATCAACGATTTTTTGACTCCCGGATATTCAACTTACTAATTAATTCTTTATAACGCACTCTATTTTTCTTTGACAAATAAGCTAGTAGACGTTGTCGCTTTTCCAAAATTTTCCGTAGACCTCTTTGAGATAAATAGTCTTTTCTGTGAAATTCTAAATGGGAAGTAAGTCTCCGTATTTTATTGGTGAAACGTAATACCTGAAATTCAACCGACCCACTGTTTGCCTCTTTTTTTTCTTGAACCTTAACTGAGATGAATGAATTTTTGACCATAAAACGAAACCCCTCTCCTCCCTTAAAAAAAATTATTACTGAAATTTACTGATCAGTAATAATAATACTCGTTATTTCAATTTGATATACTCAATAATCTTAAGTTCGTTATGAACTAGCTAGAAAATAAATATCATAAATATCAATAATAAATCCAAAATAAATCCAATTTTGGATTTGATTAGGGGTCCAAAAGGGGTGGGATAGTTCGGCAAAAGATAAAAATTTGGACTTCAAAAAACAAAAAACAAAGTTTCTTGATTCATTTATGGAGCTAATTAATAGGACCACTATTAAGTTTGTATCTTGTATCAGACTGGAATGGAAGACAGGACATGGATCCATTTCGGTGTTTTCATATACCAAACCGAGACATGATAGAGAGTAAAAACATACTATTAACAAAGTTTCAATCGTGGATAGATATGGATCCTTACCATACTGAAGGAACTCCCATTATTGGTATTAAACCAATAACGATTCATACAAATTAAATCTTCTACTCGAGAAGTGGGCCAAATAAAAAACTTTAATTTAATTAGTTGATTTTTCTCTCTAACAATATTTTTGGTTTTATCCAAAACCAAAACGTGACCGTCGCCCTTTACGTTATTAACAAGTACTAGATTTCTCTGCATACCATTGTGAGTCTTGGAATTGAAACAAATTAGAGTTCTTAATTCTCTACGACGTTTAGGGAGTAAAATATTTTCAGGAACAAGCAAATCATAATAATTTTTGGTTTGATTCCCAGCCATTTTTTGATGTTTTGCAATGGATTCATCAAAATATTTTTTAGCAACATAGTCTTTTTCATAGTCTTTTTCTTGGTATCTTTTAGTAATTTTGCTCTTATTCTTATGAACCAACGAAACACCTACGATTTGATATATAAAAAATTTACCATCGTTTTTTACAGACAAACGACGGGGTTCGATAATAAGCATTCCCTCTTTCGCCAATTCTGTAAGAACGAAATCCTTCTTAGTGCTCAAAACAGGTAGACTAATTTCTCCCCCTTGAAGCGAGGCTACAGTAACGTCGTTCGGATTTATCAGTCGAACCAGGTGACAATATACTTTCATATCATTGAGTAGTTTTTCCCTGAAAGAAATAGTACCCCTCCATCGCAACTGCAAACACAAATATTTTTTTAGGAAGAAATCAAGCTGTACTTCGGTTTCTCTCTTGTAGGGCTTTTTATGTATACTGGTTTGCATGTCCGATTCCATATAATTTTCTTCAAAATCTTTGTTTGAGAGGATTGATCCAAGACTTACTTCCTTTTGTGCATCCCTTACTTGGTCTGCGAGGTCTTTTTCTTCTTTACTTTGATTCGATAATTCAAGATATTCGTTTTGAGTAGATGATATAAAAAGATCCGCTTCTTTCTTTCCGGTTAGACTTTTTTTACCATTCCCGTTAAAATTCAAAAGAAGTAATTTGATTGCTATGATCCAGGGTTTCGTTCTATATGCATTAAAAAGGAGCAAAAATTCTGGGAAAAACCAAGGCTCTGGGTTTGATATAGGACAACTTAGTATTTCTTCATTCATTCCCATCCAATCAAACAAGGTTCCTTTTTGATGGGATGGGTTAATTTCTTCATCTTGATGAATTGTAAGATAAAAGGGGACTCCTTTATTGATTACATCAAATTTTTGATAATTATTGGACCCAATACTAGTTTTTTGATTACTGAGGGTACCAGTATCGTTATCAACCCAGACTTCCATATTGGACTTATTTCTAAGACAAAAATTCAGAATCCTCCAATCAAAAAATTTTCGATACAAGAATTTTTCTATATCCAGAATCTCATCTTCTCCTAGATAATTATTGATAGAGATACTTCCCAGTGTAGCCAATAATTTTCCTTTCGTTATATTGTAATTAGAATAAAACTCTTCTTTATTATTTACTTGGACTAGTGATCTATCAATATATGAGTCTTTCGTATCTTCATAATTAATTGATTTATATGATAAAAGATCATATCTATAGGTTTTTTTAAAATTCGATTTGTAATTCCCTAATAGGTATCGGTCTGCTTCAAAAAAATGTGATTTTTCGCAATGAGTTAATCTGTTCTTTTCATATGAATCTCTTTTAGTTAATTTTTGATTTTGAGCCCTAGATTGTTGATTGGCTCTATTTCGCCATTCTTGTGGTACTAATCTAGCCCATTTAATCCGAGAGAAATCGTATTGATAATGACTGCTTAACCAGTTTGTTCCTAGATTCCTTCCAAAATTCCAACAAGTTTTATGTCTTAATTGGGAATTAAAGATTCCATGTTTTTCAAAAAAATCTTTTATTTCAGTCTTAAGAAATAGAGATGTTCCGTGATATTGAAGAACCGGTCTTACATTAGAAAAGTTACAAATCGGGGCTTGTAATAATTTGTAAAATACATATGCTTGTGATTGTGAAAAAGAGGATAAATTACAAAAAATCTTTGCATTATTATTACTAATCTTCGAAACTGATTTTTTGAGAGTCGAAATCAAGTGAATTCGATTTTGATTTGTTTTATTAATTCTTTCCAGATTTTCTTCATTATTGTGGATATTTTTCTCAAGAATTTTCATTTTTCTTCTTGTTGATTCCCGAAAGGGTTTTGCAGTGATTCGTGGAAGAGTAAGGGTAGATAGAAAAATATTTCTGTATATCTTTTCAATAACAAATTTTACAAAAAAGTAGGATTTACGTATTAATCGAGCATTTCTTTTTTTCAATATCTGCCAAATCTTTTTTGATGAGTTTATTTTAACAGAATAAGTTAGTTTGTTCGAACTAATATTTGTTGCTTGAGTTAGTGATCTTTTTTTCTTTTTTGTTGTAATTTTATATATTTTATTTCGGATTCCGCTTGTTCTATTAGTCAGATTTTTCATTTTTTTTTCAGTCCGGGATAATTTCGTCCAATCCCTAGATGGAATTTCGCTAGACGGTTCGTGAATCGTCTGCTTATTGATTATACAATTTTTTTTAGTTTCGCTCAATCGAGCAATTTGTCTCAAGTTTATTTTT